GGTTGAATGAAATCCGATCCATAAATCAGTAACTAAAAGAATCGAAAAAGCTTTTATTGTGTCACTCAAGTTATAGATGAATTCCTGAACCCAAGAATTAAGAATAACAAGTTCTTCATTACCCATAATAAAATAACCACTTAGAATAGCGAAACAGATTATATTTGTCGAGAAATTAAAAATGATATGGAAATTATACTCATCGTGTGTTTTGACTAATTGTACTGTTTCCTTGTGTATTCCTATACGAAGCTTTTGTATATGTGTTTCTGGGTATTCCTTTATCATTTCGTCCAACAGGAATAGTTCTTCTAATTCTATAAATCTTTCTAGAATGCTTTTTTCTTGAATATCATTCAAGAGAGTTTCGGATTGCCGGGTATTCCACCAATTAATAACCCAAGGTTCCAGACTTTTATTAAATGAGAGAGAGACCCACCAGGGCAAAAATATTATGGATATAATATATGGGAGGGAAGTCAATGCTTTTGTTTTTTTCATTTTTTTCTGTTAATTGTTAATGAATCTGCTGCATTCGTCATTCGTCGATTCTATTTGATATTTATCTGAACACGAATTCTATAACAAGGTATCGAACCTATGAATTTATTCCCATTTTTTTTTGTAAAAATTGAGTCCTTGGATCTAGCAAAATAAAATATAGAAAAGAGTCCTTTTCAGATAAAAAAAATAAGAAAGCAAATAGGATTCCCAGAGATATCTCAATTGGGTAAATTCCAACTAATTTCATCTCTATTTGTTCCTGTCGATGAATACTCGAAAATCCACTAGAAGTAACAAATATGATTCGAATTTCGAGACAAAAAAAGCCTTCCCGGATCAATAATTATTTCAAAATGTTTCACCGCCTAACCATAACCACAGTCCTGGAATAACGTAACCTATCAATTCGAAATATTGGATGAATTCTCTTAAGTCTTTTGAAGAAACTTTAATTTTATAAAAAAGGGAATTAGCAAGTTCCCTCCTTCATACTAAGAAAACATTAATTCTTCATTTCAAAATACTTCAATTGGTACACGCAAGAAATAGGCTAATTCGGCAGCTTTTTGTTCAATTTCTCGTGGAGTAAGATTCTCATCAGTGCCAGTCAAGGGAATGGCCCCTTGGCCTCTTATTTCCATATAAAGGACACGACGAGGATAAAGACCCTCTTTAACCTCCATTCTGATAGATTGGATATCTTTCATAAGGAAACGAAGGAAAATGCGACGATTTATTCCAGGAAATCCCCAACGAAAAATACAAACAATTTCTTCTTTTCTATCAAATCGATCATAACCACTACCTACATTCCACGCAATTGTACACCACAAATAGGAGCTAATAAATAGACCCGCGATCCCATAAAAAGACATTATGATCCCTTGCGGAAAAAAAAAGATTTGCTGAGATGGAAATACGGGTATAAGATTCCTACCAAGATAACTGGAAGTTCCAACCACTAAGAATCCTAATGAACCTAAAAAAAGGATACAGGCCCAAAAAAAATTACTTGTTTTTCGAGACCCCGTTATAAGTTCTATCCAGATATGCTCTGATCGCCAGTTCATATTATACTTACTATACTCGATCCGGTTGTATTCGATTGGAATTGAGAGAATAACCCAAATGAATTTGACTTAACTTTTCTTGACCCCGAAGTAACTCTCATCAACTAGCACTATTTTGACGGGAACTATTAAGAGTAATTGGTTAGATACATTAACTTTATATTTCAAACTATTCACCAATCTATTTTTAACCAGCTAGACCCATATATAATCTGCATTTATGCAGATATCGTGTATCCGTATGCATATGAGTCTCTCATTTGTGTTCGGAAAGAGCCACATACAAATTTAGATAATCTTATTTTCTTGGACATGAAGAGATAAAGAAGCCATTGCAATTGCCGGAAATACTAGGCCCACTAAGGGCACAAAAATAGAGGGTAAATCTGTCATAGAATGGGTGCCTCAATTTAATATTTGTATTTTAAAGATATCTTATGATAAGTATATCTAATATAACTAATGATAAGTATATCTAATATAACTAATATTAAGTAGTTAATAAGTGCAAGGAATATAAATGTGTACCTAATTCATCGTTATACATAAATATGAAATATGTATGATAATTCACTGTAATAATAACATATAATATAAGAAACTTTCTTATTCTCCCATCCTTTTTTATTCTTTCTATTTTTTTTTTTTTTACTTAAGGGTATTAAAGAGTTTTTTATGAATTCGCGACTTTCACTAATCGAATCCAACAAAGCAAACGGTAACTTGATTCTATAAACTTGATTCCATAATAAAAGTGAGGGTTCTTAGTATAAATAAATTCTTTCTATTATATATTTACTTTTATATTTTTATTATATAATAAATTATAAATAAGATAAATTTTTGTCTCGATTAAAATGAAATTAATACGTAAGAAGGCCAGATAAAATTATTTTTTTCTTTATGTCTTTCCTTTCCCTAATTCCTCTTCCTCGGAAGGAGAAACTTACTCTTTGAGCTTTTTTATCCTATTGATTAATAAAGGGTTCCTGATTAGTAATCTAGTAATCAGGAATAGGAGTAAGATAAAAAATAGAAAAATCGATATGAAGGAAAAAAATAATAATTATCCAAAACTTATAGCTCTTACTACAAGTAGAACTAATGTTACCAACGAAAAGACCATTCTTCTTAACTTAAGTTTTTTTACGATAAATTAAATACAAATAAAATACTCGTTCGCTACAAATAACGAGTGCTATACTTTAATTTATTGAATTTTGATTCAGAGGAAAAAAACTGTGGAGCTGAAATAACTCACTCAGAACACCTCTTAAAGGATTACGTGGTACGATTAAGTCGAATAAGCCCTTATGGAATGAATACTCAGCCGCTTGTGAACCTTCGGGTACTGTTTTATTCAATGTTTGTTCAATTACTCTTTTACCCGCAAATGCAATATAGGCATTAGGTTCAGCAATAATAACATCTCCCAACATACCAAAACTGGCTGTTACTCCACCGGTTGTAGGAGATGTAAGGATTGATACATAGAATAACTTTTTATTTGATTGATAATCATATAAAGCAGAAGATATTTTAGCCATTTGCATCAAGCTCAAACTTCCTTCTTGCATGCGTGCTCCCCCAGAAGCACATACAATAATAACAGGTAAAGATCGATTAGTAGCATACTCGATCAAACGGGTGATTTTCTCGCCGACTACAGATCCCATACTACCTCCCATAAACTGAAAATCCATAACCCCAACTGCTATCGGAATACCATTTAGTTGACCTATGCCTGTTTGAACAGCTTCAGTTAAACCTGTCTTTCTTTGATAAGAATCGATACGATCTTTATAAGGTTCTTCCTCTGAATGAAATTCAATAGGGTCCATAGAGACCATCTCTTCATCCATAGGATCCCAAGTGCCCGAATCAATCGAGAGTTCGATTCTATCTGAACTACTCATTTTCAAATGATATCCGCACTGTTCACAAATATTCATTTTTGACTTAAAAAATTTTTTATAATTTAATCCATAACAATTTTCGCATTGAACCCATAAATGTCTGTAGCTTTGATTTTTATTTATATCGAAATCATTAGACTCTTCTCTTATATTGAGATCGCTGCCATTACTACTACTACTAGTTTTTAAACTCGAATTCGAATTCCCATTTTCACTATGACTTACACTTTCAGTATAAATGAAACTAGAATTATAACTATAACTGTAATAATCGATATCACCTAAAATAGAACTTTTAATACTGACTTCAAAATGAAGATAACTATTAATGCAACTATTAATGTGATTATTCCAACTAGATTGAGTATCATACATGTAATGATAATAGTAGTTTTTGGACCCACTATTCAAACAACTAGAAAAAAAACTTTCTGGTTCACTTATAAAAGAACCCTCATTGTCAATCTCAAAAATCTGATTTTCAATATCAAAATATACAGAATAACTGTCACCATTACTATCTCTAACTAAAAAGGTGTCATCCGAGACCAAACTCCAAATATTCCCGATATCAAATAAATAATCAACATTATTGAAAGCATAATTGTCACTATTACTCCAACTAGGAATGTTTTTCCCCTTATCATTATCATTTATAATGGGTTCTTCACTTCCACTGGTATTTCCAATAATATCAGAACTATCCACTGATTTACTTAGCCCACATCTATATTCTAACTTTTTGTTAAACAACATCGAATTGAACCACCATTTTTCCATAGAGTCTTATCGCCCCCTATTTGACGAGAATACAATAGATGAATAGTCATTCGATGAATAATAATTGATTTTATTTATTATTTTATTTCTGAAGCCTATGGATCCAATCACTAGTCACTAGGATTGTTAACTAAATAACGGGTGAGTATTGAAAGAAAAGATTCTCCTTTTTGGGTTTGGGGGAATCCAAGGGTATCATATCACTTCGATATACATATATCTATTATTATTATTATGTATTTAATCTTTTCCTCAATTAATAACTATTAACTATAAAGACAGGGTTCTCTCGCGTCATGTACAAATTATCATTACCAAGGATAAAATAAAGATAAATAGTTTTTTTTATTCCTATAAATGAAGAATTTATTTTCATACAATCTCTCATATAATTAAATAATACATTTGTATTGCAACATGGAACGAAAAAGACAATATACAGGAGGGGTAGAAGTGGCCCTTCCCTGGCTTGATCTATGGTCTGAAGCTACGCAATATAAAATAAAAGGATCCACCAATAATCTCCCAAAAATCCCCCAATAATACCAAGGATCTATAAAATTAATTTATTTATGGATCCAACGATAAAAAAAATAAACAAAACAATAGAAATAATAAATACAGAGTTGTTTTGTCTTCGACCTTATCTTGTCTTGTATTTAGATCTTGTGTATATATAGGTAAGATCTAATCATAGTATATAGTCATAGTATATATAGATCTTAATACT